AATAAGATGCCATGCCGCCACTCGGACTCGAACCGAGATGCTCTAGCACTGCTTCCTAAGAGCAGCGTGTCTACCGATTTCACCATAGCGGCTTGCTCAAAATCATAATAAACGATTTTTAGTCAATCGTCGAGATTGAAAGAGTCGATTCAAATGCAATATTTCTTTTCGAAATAGCCAATTTCGGAAAGAAATATTGCATTTCAGAAACCAAAACATTAAAGAATTTTAATTAAAAAAAGCCAATTCAAAAACAAAATGAGGTCCATTTTCTATTCAACAGTTCAAAACATTAACAAATAGAAATTTCTCATTTTTGATTTTGAGTTTGTATAAAAATATCTATAAGATATATAAACTAAAAACTAAAAAAAAACTATCCAAATAAATATTAATATATAATATAATAATAGAAATTAATAATTAATATAATAATATAAAAATAAAAGAAAAAGACCAAAAAAACCAATAATCTTCAAAAAAATTTCAATATATATATACTTCAAATATATATAACGAAACTCTTTTTTGAAATTTAGACTATTCTTTGAGTCCAGCTAATTCAGATTATTCCAATGTTTGGATTTGTTGCACAAAAAAACTTTTTGAGTTCCCCGTAGAAAGAGATTTCGCTAACGAAAAAGCTTTCAATGCTACCCAATATCCCTTCTTCTTCCAAATTGTTTTCCGAATCCTTTTTTTTGATATAGAAGTGCGTTTTTTTGGAGCTGCCATTCCAAAATTAGACTAGTTTGTTTATTGCTATAGTTGGATGTGAAAGACATCTATTGTTCAAAATGAATTGTTCTTTAATTAGATTAGACATATATCTATCTTATCTATTTGTTTTTCTAAATTATACTATTCTACTCCTTTTCATAAAAAATGTGGATATGTAAAAATAACATAGTCTTTTTTTTTTCCTAATAATCGTTTATGTAATTCTTACCAAAAAAACTTTATATTATATATCGTTCTATTTTCGTTTCGTCCTATTGGATTTATACATGCAGTAAAATACATCAAAAAGTTTAAGAACCCAACCCTTATCTTTATCCCGCTTACTTGGTCGTTTAAAAGATACATGAATTTTTTAAATCATGTATCTTATTTTTTCTATCTCTTAATTCCTTTTTTCTATCTTTTCTATATCTATATTTTTTCTATCTTTTCTATATCTAGATAAAGTAAACTGTTGAATATCATAACCTTTTTTACAAGCTTTTTCCAAAGATATATGTCTTTTTCTTGGAATGGAGAATAATAAAATAAATTAGCGCCAAAACAAATTAATGATTCGGAATCAAAAACTACAAAAAAATTCTTATCTTTTTGAATCAGATGGATTTTTTTTTATGATTCATATCAAAATAAACTAATATTTTGAGTTTTGGTGTAATTATTTATCCCCACTCTCTGGATATAAATTATTGTATAATAATAATTCAAAAATTTTAATTTTGAATTTCTTAATATTTAATATTATTAAATATTTAATATTATTAATATGAATCTTTTAATATTCTATTAATATCTAATTAATATCTATTAATATCATAATATTCAAATTAAAAAAAAAAAAGTTGATTTTTCACTAGTAATTTGGTCATATCATTTGACCCATTTTCACTTCGTACTTTCAACTATTGGAAATGGAAATATTGGACAAAAATTCAGAATAATGAACAATAGATAATTCTATTTCTATCTTCATTTTCATTTTTTTTATTAACTGAACCTTTTCAAAAGAGATAAAATTGGCGAATAAGAAACAAAACTCATTAAGAATCCATTTTTTCTTTTTTTTGATGGGAATATACACATCAATTTTCATGGATCATACCCTTCATTCCACTTCCAGTTCCTATGTTAATAGGAGTGGGACTTCTCCTTTTTCCCGCGGCAACAAAAAAAAATTCGCCGTATGTGGTCTTTTCCTAGTGTTTTATTATTATGTATTGTTATGTTTTTTCCAGTGGATCTGTCTATTCATCAAATCAATAACAGTTCTATCTATCAATATGTATGGTCTTGGACTATATATAATGATCTTTCTTTATAGTTTGGCTACTTGTTCGATTCACTTACTTCTATTATGTCAATATTGTTTACTACTGTTGGAATTCTGGTTCTTATTTATAGTGACAATTATATGTCTCATGATGAAGGATATTTGTGATTTTTTGCTTATATGTGGTTTTTTTAATACTTCAATGTTGGGATTGGTTACTAGTTCTAATTTGATACAAATTTATATTTTTTGGGAATTGGTTGGAATGTGTTCTTATCTATTAATAGGTTTTTGGTTCACACGTCCTATTGCGGCAAATGCTTGTCAAAAAGCGTTTGTAACTAATCGGGTAGGGGATTTTTGTTTATTATTAGGAATTTTGGGTCTTTATTGGATAACAGGTAGTTTGGAATTTCGGGATTTGTTTGAAATATTCAATAACTTGATTTTGAATAATGAGGTTAATCTTTTATTAGTTACTTTGTGCGC